AAATATATTAGAATATTTAGTGCCGGGGTTTAGGTAATTTTTGGTAGGTATTTTTGGGCTAAAAATTAGCCAAAAAATGGTAAATTGATGTATGTATATATATATATATAAATAAAATGGTGATGCCAATTCATATTTCAACTTGTTGGCTCGTGCGTTCTTGGGTCCTCCTTGGTTTAGGGGTTTGACAAGGATAACAGGATTCGCTGAGCGTAGGGGGGTAGGGGGGTTTGACGCGCAAAAACCAGAGGGGCACTGATAGTATAGATAGTTGAACAAAAGATGTATATGTTATGCACTTGAGTTAATAATATGTAATTCTTAAGTTATGTATTTATATAGTTTAACATAATTGTCTTATGCAAGGAAATGTACTACCTTAATTATATATTTGAGTTTACACTCTGAGATGCAAGATGAAAGGAAACCAAAAAAAAATACCTTATGCATATAAAAGAACGCTAGGCATGTGGGGTTATTATACGTATGTAATTACACCATTAATCAGATGCCAGTATAATTAATATTATAGGGATTAATATATCAATTGTACCTGAAATAGGAACCAGATGCCAGTAATAATTCACCGTGTGCAACCCCCACAATTTTTGTCCCTGATTCTATCATGCATGATATACCTTCAGTAATAACCGGTTGGTGGTCTCTTACTACATTAATATTGTGAGTTTATAGTTTAGTTGATTCGACAAAGTAAAAATGTGAGGTCGACTTTCTGTTAGACAGATAATATACCCAGTTTGAAATCAGTAATATTCTGAGTTTTAATATTATGCTTTATGTATACCTTAATACTTAGTACCTGCTTTATGGTTAATATAGTAGATTGGTGATAATACATATGTGTATTTAATACATTATGTAATATTATGCATATTATGTACTAAACCATAAAGGGGATGGTTACCCCAGAAAATAGTTTAGTTTAGAATCCTGGCTTTGGGAGTCAGGGGTGAGAGTTAAAATCTCTCTTTTCTGGGCTCTAGGGAGGATTTTAACCTCCGATCTTCGGATTACAAGACCGATGCTTTAAGCTAAGCTACTAGGGCAAGCTTATTTTAGTGCTTTGTTTTCTAATAATCCTGCTAGTGGTATTAGGACCAGGAATAGTGCGAAGTATAAGACGGATGCTACTTGTCCAATAATAATGAATGGGTGCTCTACTGGTATACCTCCAATTCATGTTAGGATAATCATGTCTGCTACTAGGGTTCAGAATAAAAATTGGGTAATTGGGCGGAATGTTAGTCCTCGTTGTTTTGAGGTATGTAGTAGGGGTACTACTATTAGTACTAGAATGGAAAATAGTAGTGCTAGGACTCCTCCTAGTTTGTTTGGAATGGATCGCAGAATGGCGTAAGCAAACAGGAAGTATCATTCTGGTTTAATATGTGGTGGTGTAACTAATGGGTTAGCTGGGGTGAAGTTTTCTGGGTCTCCTAATAGGTTAGGGGAGAATAGTGCTAGTAGTGTAAGGCCTAGAAGTATAACTACAAATCCAAGGAGGTCTTTGTATGAGAAGTATGGGTGGAATGAAATTTTGTCTGCGTCTGAGTTTAGTCCAACTGGATTATTAGATCCTGTTTCATGGAGGAATAGTAAGTGTAGAATGGTTACTGCGGCGATAATAAATGGTAGAAGGAAGTGGAATGCGAAGAATCGTGTTAGTGTTGCGTTGTCTACTGAAAATCCACCTCAAATTCATTGGACTAGTATGTCCCCTATATAGGGAACGGCGGAAAGGAGGTTCGTAATTACTGTAGCACCTCAGAATGATATTTGTCCTCATGGGAGGACGTAGCCCACGAAGGCTGTCATTATGACTAGTAGAAATAGTACTACGCCAATGTTTCAGGTTTCTTTGTATAGGTAGGATCCATAGTATAGACCTCGGGCGATGTGTATGTAAATGCAGATGAAGAAGAATGATGCTCCATTGGCGTGTATATTACGAATTAGTCATCCGTAATTTACGTCTCGGCAAATGTGGGTAACTGATGAGAATGCGGTTGAAATGTCTGAGGTATAGTGTATAGCTAGGAATAGTCCGGTTAGGATTTGGGTAATCAGGCATAGTCCTAGTAGGGATCCAAAGTTTCATCATACTGAAATGTTGGATGGTGTTGGTAGGTCAACTAGTGCGTCGTTAGCGATTTTAATTAGGGGGTGTGTTTTTCGTAGGCTTGCCATTAGTGGTTCTTGTAGTTGAATAACAACGGTGGTTCTTCAAGTCATTGGTCTCGGTTAAAGTCTGAGCAAGAATTATGACCTATTTTATGTTTATATTATTGATAGCTTTGGTTGTAGGTTTGGTAGCTGTTGCTTCTAATCCTACTCCTTATTTTGCTGCTCTTGGTTTAGTAGTTGCGGCTGGGGTTGGTTGTGGGGTTTTGGTCGGTCATGGGGGGTCGTTCTTATCATTAGTTCTTTTTTTAATTTATTTAGGGGGGATGCTTGTGGTTTTTGCTTATTCGGCAGCTTTAGCTGCTGAGCCTTTTCCGGAGGCTTGGGGTAGCCGTTCTGTGCTAGGTTATGTTTTAGTATACTTATTAGGAGTTGGTTTAGTAGCCGGGTTCTTTTGAGGTGGTTGGTATGAGGGTTCTTGGGTAGTCGTTGATGGACTAAAGGAGTTTTCCATTCTGCGGGGGGATGTTAGTGGTGTGGCTGTAATGTATTCGTCCGGTGGGAGCATGTTGGTTATTTGTGCTTGGGTATTGCTTCTAACACTGTTGGTTGTGCTTGAGCTTACTCGTGGTCTTAGTCGTGGGACTCTTCGTGCGGTTTAAAGGAGGGCAGGGATGGTGGCTAAGATTATGGTTAGGAGGAAGATGGTTAAATACGTTTTGATTATACCTCGTGTAGTGTCGTTTGTAATTTTTGCTATGGTTGTTTGTGCTGTTGCCAGGCCTTTTGGTCCTAGGGCTTCAAGTCATGTTTTGTCTAGTTGAGTGGCAGCTGATTGTCCTAGAGTGAGTTTTAGTTTTGGGATTAGTCGGTGCACGATTGCTGGGAAAAATCCTAGTATGTTAGAGAAGTGGTGAAGTGAAATTGTTGGGGTTACTTTTACTTGTTTGCTTGTTATATTTGCTAATTCTATAGCTGTTATTAGTCCTAGAATTGTTACTATTAGGGCTGCTATTTTTAGGGTAGTTGGTATTGTTATGATTGGTGTTTTTATTGGTAGGAAGTTTTGTGTAATGATTAGACCTGCAATAATGCTTCCTCAGGCAAGTCGTTTGATGGAATTAATCACTAGTGGATTATTTTCATTAATTGGGGATATTGGCAGAAATCGTGGGGTTCCTATAACTACGAAGTATACTAGCCGGAAGCTATATACTGCAGTGAATGATGTGGCGATTAGTGTTAGGGTTAGGGCTCAGGCGTTTAGGTAAGAGGTGTTTAGGGCTTCAATGATTGCGTCTTTTGAGAAGAATCCTGCTAGAAATGGGGTTCCTGTCAGGGCTAGGCTGCCGATTGTGAAGTAGGTTGAGGTGGCGGGCATAATATTAAATAGGCCTCCTATTTTTCGGATGTCTTGTTCGTCGTTTAGGCTGTGAATGATCGATCCAGAGCATAGGAATAATATAGCTTTGAAGAAAGCATGGGTGCAGATGTGGAGGAATGCTAGTTGCGGTTGGTTGAGTCCAATTGTAACTATTATTAGGCCTAGTTGGCTTGATGTTGAGAAAGCTACGATTTTTTTGATATCATTTTGGGTTAGGGCGCAGGTGGCTGTAAATAGGGAGGTTAGTGCTCCTAGGCATAAGCAGGTTGTGAGGACTACTTGGTTATTTTCTATGAGAGGGTGAAGGCGGATTAGTAGGAAAATTCCTGCAACAACTATAGTGCTTGAGTGTAGTAGGGCGGATACTGGTGTAGGGCCCTCCATGGCGGAGGGAAGTCAGGGGTGGAGGCCGAATTGGGCTGATTTTCCTGTTGCTGCTAGGGCAAGTCCTATTAGGGGAATTGTTATATTAAAATTTTTTGATAGGGTGAAGATTTGTTGGATTTCTCAGGAGTTAAGATTTATTGCTAATCAAGCTATGGTTAAGATTAGTCCGATGTCTCCTACTCGGTTGTAAATAACGGCTTGTAAGGCCGCTGTGTTGGCATCTGCTCGTCCGTGTCATCACCCAATTAGGAGGAATGATATAATTCCTACTCCTTCTCACCCAATAAATAGTTGGAATATATTGTTGGCTGTAACTAGAATAATTATGGCTACTAGAAATGTTAATAGATATTTGAAGAATCGGTCAATGTTTGGGTCAGAGTGCATATATCATAGTGCGAATTCTAGAATAGATCAGGTAACATATAGGGCAATTGGGACGAAGATTAGGGAGTAGTGATCAAATTTGAAGCTGATGTTTACGTCGAATGTTTGGGTATTTATTCATTGTCAGTTTGTAATGATTCCTTCTGTGTTTGAGTTTAGGAAGATTATAAGGGGTAGAAGGCTAATAAAGAATGCGGAGCTAACAGCAATTTTAGTTATTTCTGCTATTTTGGACTCTTGTTGGTTAGGGTTGAGTGTTGTGAGTAGTGGATATATTAGGATAAAAAAGATTAGGAGAAGTGAGGAGTGTATGATTAGTGTCATTTTAGCTTCCACTTGGATTTGCACCAAGAGTTTTTGGTTCCTAAGACCAACGGATGAACTGTTATCCTTTGAAAGCGCAAGGAAGCCACGGATTTTAACCGTGGGGTGTAAGGATTAGCAGTACTTACATATTTTCTGTACTTCCTTGGTGAGTAAGGGGATTTTAACCCCTGTCTTTAGAATCACAATCTAATATTTTGGTTAAACTATACTTACAGTAGCATCATCCTCATATAAGTTCTGGTTTTGTTACTAATAGGATGACGGGGATTAGGTGAAGGGTTATTAATAAATGTTCTCGGGTGTGGAATGGTTGGAGTCCTGTAATATGATTTGGTGTTGGACCTCGTTGTGATATGAGAAACATATACAGGGAGTAGCCGGCTGTAATTAGTGTTCCTAGGCCGGTTAATAAAATTGTTCATGGGGATCAATTAAATAGTGTTGTGATGATTATTAGTTCTCCTATCAGATTAGGTAGTGGTGGGAGTGCTAGGTTGGCCAGGTTGGCAATAAATCATCATACTGCGGTTAGTGGGAAGATTACTTGTAGTCCTCGGGCAAGAATTATTGTTCGGCTATGGGTTCGTTCATATGCTGTGTTGGCTAAGCAGAATAGGGCTGATGATACTAATCCGTGGGCAATTATTAGAATAATTGCACCAGAGAAACCTCATGGAGTTTGGATTAGAATACCTCCTGCAACTAGGCCTATGTGGCTTACAGAGGAGTAAGCGATTAGTGATTTCAGGTCTGTTTGCCGTAGGCAAATTGTTCCAGTTATAATAATTCCTCATAGGGCTAGAATAATGAATGGGTAGGCTAATTCTTTTGATAATGGGTCTAGTATTACTATTATTCGTATTATTCCATATCCACCTAGTTTTAGTAGGACTGCTGCTAGTACTATTGAGCCTGCTACGGGGGCTTCTACGTGTGCTTTTGGTAGTCATAAGTGAACTCCATATAATGGTATCTTAACTAAAAATGCGATTAGGCAAGCGGCTCATCATGCCATATGGCCTCAGGAGTTTAGTTGTAAAGGTTGCGAGTATTGGAGAATTAATATTGATAGTGTCCCTGTGGATTGTTGGAGAAGAAGTAGGGCTACTAAAAGTGGGAGGGATCCAGCCAGGGTATAGAATAGGAAATAGGTTCCTGCATTAAGTCGTTCAGTCTGGTTTCCTCATCGGGTAATAATAATGAGGGTTGGAATTAGTGTGGCTTCAAATATAATATAGAATATAATGATTTCTGTAGCTCCAAATGCTATAATCAGGAAAGTTTGTAGCGAAGCCAGGAGTGTAATATATGAGCGTTGTCGACTAATTGGTTCGGGGTTAATGTGGTTTTGACTGGCTAAAATTATAAGTGGGAGTAGTCAGCATGTTAATACTAGAAGAGGGGTTGATAATGGGTCTGTGGCTAAGTACATGTTGTGAGAGGTTCACCCGGTTTCAGATGTTGATTTTAATCATGTTAAGCTGATGAGGGCAATTAATAGACTATGTGCTGTTGCAGTTGTTCATAATCATTTGGGGGAGGTTAATCAGATTGTTGGGAATAGCATGATTGTGGGAATTAGTACTTTTAGCATTGTAATAAGTTAAGGTTTTGTAGTCGGTCAGTGCCATGGGTGCGGGCGGTGGCAACTAGTAGTGCTAGGCCGGTGCTTGCTTCACAAGCAGAGAAGGCTAAAAGTAGTATAGGGGCGGTTGAGAATCCTGTGGATTCAAATTGTAATGCTCATAGGGCTAGTGCAATGAATAAGGACAGTATTATTCCTTCTAGGCAGAGGAGTGCGGAGAGTAGATGGGTTCGGTGAAATGCTAGTCCTATTAGGCCTAAAATAAATGCTGAGCTAAAGCTAAAATGTACGGGTGTCATAAGGGAGCCGTGGAATCAAACCACGATTTTCTGAGCCGAAATCAGAGGTCTTATATTGGACTAGTTTCCTATTCTGCTCATTCTAGACCACCTTGAGTTCATTCATAAATTAGTCCTAGGGTTAATAGAATTAGGACTGTTGTGGCTCAGAAGAATGTTCCGGTGGGGTCTTGGAGTTGGTCTCCTCATGGTAGTGGAAGAAGGAGGGCAATCTCTAGGTCAAAGAGTAGGAATAGGATTGCTACGAGGAAGAAACGTAGGGAAAATGGTAATCGGGCGGATCCTAGTGGATCAAATCCGCATTCGTATGGTGATAGTTTCTCTGCGTCTGGGTTTATCTGTGGTAATCAAAAGGATACGATGCTTAGAATTAAGGATAGGGCCATTGTAATGACTAGAATGGTTATAATTAAGTTCATTATCTTTCCTTGGGATTTAACCAAGACTGTGTGATTGGAAGTCACTTGTACTAACTTTAATACTAGAAAGATTATGAGCCTCATCAATAGATAGATACGTAGAGGAATAATCATACTACGTCTACAAAGTGTCAGTATCAAGCAGCGGCTTCGAAGCCGAAGTGGTGTTCAGATGTGAAGTGGTATTGGATTTGGCGTAGGAGGCATACTGCTAGGAAAGTTGATCCAATAATGACATGTAGGCCATGGAATCCTGTGGCCACGAAGAATGTTGAACCATAAACTCCGTCTGCAATTGTGAATGGTGCTTCGTAGTATTCTATGGCTTGGAGTGCGGTGAAGTATAGTCCTAGTACAATGGTTAGTGCTAGGGATTGAATTGCTTGTTTTCGTTCTCCTTCCATGATGCTGTGGTGGGCTCATGTTACAGTGACTCCTGATGCTAGAAGTACGGCTGTGTTTAGGAGGGGTACTTCAAAAGGATCTAGTGTAATAATTCCTGTAGGGGGTCAGCATCCTCCTAGTTCTGGCGTTGGTGCTAGGCTTGAGTGGTAGAAGGCTCAGAAGAACCCTAAGAAGAAGAATACTTCAGAGGTAATAAATAGGATTATTCCGTATCGTAGTCCTTTTTGTACTGGGGGTGTGTGGTGGCCTTGAAAGGTCCCTTCCCGGATGATGTCACGTCATCATTGGTATATAGTGAGGAGTAGGAGAATTATTCCTAGGGTTATTAGTGTTGTAGAGTGGAAGTGGAATCAGATTGCTAAGCCGGATGTTATTAGTAGGGCAGCGATAGCTCCGGTTAGTGGTCATGGGCTTGGGTCAACTATGTGATAGGCATGTGCTTGGTGGGTCATTAGACGTTTTCTTGTAGGTATAGGCTTAGTAGGAGTACAAATACGTAGGCTTGAATTATTGCGACTGCAACTTCTAGTAGTGTAAGTAAAAATAGTACTGTAGCAGTTAAAATTGCTACTGTTGGTATTATTGGTAGAAGGACGAATACGGCTGTAGCGATGAGTTGAATTAGTAGGTGGCCTGCGGTTAAGTTGGCTGTGAGTCGTACACCAAGGGCTAATGGTCGAATAAATAAGCTAATTGTTTCGATAATAATTAGTACTGGAATAAGTGGGATGGGTGTTCCTTCTGGTAGTAGGTGTCCAAGGGCAACTGTAGGTTGATTTCGCATACCAATAATTACTGTGGCAAGTCATAGGGGCACGGCGAATCCCATATTAAGTGATAGTTGTGTTGTAGGTGTAAATGTATACGGTAATAGGCCAAGCATATTAATTGTGATTAGGAAAATTATTAATGAGGCTAGTAAAAGTGCTCATTTATGTCCTCCTACATTTAGTGGTAGTATTAGTTGGTTTGTAAATCGACTAATAAATCATCCTTGAATTGTAATAAGTCGGTTACTAATTCATCGGGGGGATGGAGTTGGGTAGAGTACTCATGGCAGTGCAATTGCAATGGCAATTAGGGGAATCCCTAGATATGATGGGCTTGCAAATTGGTCGAAGAAGCTTACTATCATGGTCAGTCTCAGGATTCAGTTTTGTGTTTTTCAGCACTTACTGGGGTTGGTTCATTTGGGAAAATATGATTTAAGATTTTGGTTGGGATAATAGTTAAGAAGATTAATCAAGAAAATACTAAGATTGCGAATCAAGGGCCGGGGTTTAATTGTGGCATTTCACTAGGGGTGGTCGGGAATCACCAGTCTTTGGCTTAAAAGGCCAACGCTTTGTCCAATATTTAGCTTCCTAGCGAGGCGTCTTCTAGTATTAATGATGATCAGGTTTCGAAGTGTTCTAGGGGTACTGCTTCGACTACAATTGGTATAAAGCTGTGGTTGGCCCCGCAAATTTCGGAGCATTGTCCGTAGAATAGCCCTGGTCGTGAGGCAATAAAGGCGGTTTGGTTTAGTCGTCCTGGGACTGCATCTATTTTTACACCTAGGGATGGGACGGCTCAGGAATGTAATACGTCTTCGGCAGATACTAGGACACGAATTGGGGATTCTATTGGAACAACCATTCGGTGATCCGTTTCTAGGAGTCGGAATTGCCCTGGGGTTAGGTCTTGAGTTGGTACTATATAAGAATCGAATCCTAGGTTTTCGTAATCTGTATATTCGTAGCTTCAGTATCATTGATGTCCTATTGCTTTAATTGTAAGGTGGGGGTCATTGATTTCGTCTATAAGGTAAAGGATGCGTAAAGATGGTAGGGCAATTAGTACTAAAATGACGGCTGGGAGAATGGTTCATACGATTTCGATTTCTTGGGAGTCCAGAATGTATTTGTTGGTAAGTTTAGTTGAGACCATTGCAACGATAATATATAGTACTAGGGTGCTAATTAATAGTACAACTATTAGTGCGTGGTCGTGGAAGTGGAGAAGTTCTTCTATAACGGGTGATGCCGCGTCTTGGAATCCTAGTTGTGTTGGATGTGCCATTAAGCTTTGGGTTTAAGACATGCAGGGATTTAACCTACGATTTCATCTTGACAAGGTGATGTAATTTACACTTTACTAATGTCTTTAAAAGGAAGTGACAGAGTGGTTATGTGGCTGGCTTGAAACCAGCATATGGGGGTTCAATTCCTCCCTTTCTCGTTAATTTGATTGAATTTGTACAAAGGCTGGTTCTTCGTATGTGTGGTAAGGGGGAGGGCAGCCGTGAAGTCATTCTACATTTGTTATTGTTAGTTCTACAGACAGTACTTCCCGTTTAGCGGCGAAGGCTTCTCATAGAATAAATAGGAATATAATTACTGCTACTAAAGAGATTAATGATCCAATAGATGATACTGTATTTCACAGGGCATAAGCGTCTGGGTAGTCGGAGTATCGTCGTGGCATACCTGCTAGGCCAAGGAAGTGTTGTGGGAAGAATGTTAGGTTAACCCCAATAAATATGACTCCAAAGTGAATTTTTGTTCAGGCGCTGTGCAGGGTATATCCTGTTAATAGTGGGAATCAGTGTACGAAGGCTGCTATAATGGCGAATACGGCACCCATTGATAATACGTAATGGAAGTGTGCAACTACATAGTAGGTATCGTGAAGGACAATGTCTAGTGATGAATTTGATAGAACAATTCCTGTTAATCCACCTACTGTGAATAGGAAAATAAACCCTAGGGCTCATAGTATAGGTGTTTCTCATTTAATAGATCCTCCGTGAAGTGTGGCTAATCAGCTAAATACTTTTACACCTGTTGGAATTGCGATAATTATTGTTGCAGATGTAAAGTATGCACGAGTGTCTACGTCTATTCCAACAGTAAACATATGGTGGGCTCATACAATAAATCCTAAAAGGCCGATGGCCATCATAGCTCATACCATTCCTATGTAACCGAATGGTTCTTTTTTACCTGAATAGTAAGCTACTACGTGGGAAATAATTCCAAACCCTGGAAGGATAAGAATATAAACTTCTGGGTGTCCGAAGAATCAGAATAGGTGTTGGTAAAGGATTGGATCTCCTCCCCCTGCCGGGTCAAAGAATGTGGTATTAAGATTTCGATCGGTTAATAGCATTGTAATTCCGGCGGCTAAAACGGGCAGTGACAGGAGGAGTAGTACGGCGGTTACAAGCACGGATCAGACGAAGAGTGGTGTTTGATATTGGGAGATGGCTGGAGGTTTCATGTTAATGGTTGTAGTAATGAAATTGATTGCACCTAAAATTGATGATACACCTGCTAAGTGGAGTGAGAAAATTGTTAGGTCTACTGATGCTCCTGCGTGAGCTAAATTACCTGCAAGAGGTGGATATACTGTTCACCCTGTTCCGGCCCCGGCTTCAACACCAGATGAGGCTAATAATAGTAGGAATGATGGGGGTAGTAGTCAGAAGCTTATATTATTTATTCGTGGAAATGCCATATCAGGGGCTCCAATTATTAGGGGTACAAGTCAGTTTCCGAATCCCCCGATAAGGATAGGCATTACTATAAAGAAAATTATTACGAAGGCATGGGCGGTAACGATGACGTTATAAATTTGATCATCGCCTAGAAGTGATCCGGGTTGGCTTAGTTCGGCCCGAATAAGAAGGCTTAAAGCGGTTCCTACTATTCCGGCTCAGGCACCAAATACAAGATAGAGGGTACCAATGTCTTTGTGGTTAGTAGAGAAGAATCAGCGCGTGATTGCCACAGGTAGGGTGGCCGAGAGTTTAGGCGGTGGGTTGTAGCCCCGAAGACAGAGGTTTAAATCCTCTTCCTATCAGCCCCGTGGTGAAGAACATATCAGATTGCAAATCTGAAGACGCAGACTAACACTCTGCCGGGGCTTTTCCCGCCTTATTGGGTTAAACGGCGGGAAAAGTAGATGAATGCTCGCTGGTTTGAGCGCTTAGCTGTTAACTAAGAGTTTGTAGGATCGAGGCCTTCTCATCTAGTGAGGCCTTAGCTTAATTAAAGTGTCTGATTTGCAATCAGGAGATGTGAGTTAATATCTCGTAGGTCTTAATCAGGGACTAGAAGATTTTCACTTCTACTTAGAGCTTTGAAGGCTTTTGGTCTCATATTATCCTAAGTCCCTAGGCGGTTAGTGCTATGATGGTTGGGGTTATTGGTAATAACCCTAGGGCGGCCATTGTGAACACTGCTAAAGGAAAGGAGGTTTGGTTTGTGTTGACTCGTCAAGGGGTGGTTGAGTTGGTTGTGTTTGGGGAGATGGTTAGTGTTATTGCGTAACACAGTCGTAGGTAAAAGTACAGGCTAATTAGGGCGGTTATGGCCATGGCTGTGGCTACGATAGGCAGTTCTTGTTTTGCAAGTTCTTGTAGAATTAATCACTTTGGCATAAACCCCGTAAGTGGTGGTAAACCGCCCAGTGATAGTAGTACTAGGGCAGTCGTTGCTGTCAGTATAGGGCTTTTTGATCAGGTGGTTGCTAATGTGCTGATTTTTGTTGTTATTGATGTTTTTATGGTTAGGAATGCTGCGGAGGTTATAATAATATATGTCCCTAGTGCAATTAATGTCAGTTGTGGGGCGTATTGAATAATAATAACCATTCATCCTATGTGTGCGATTGAGGAGTAGGCTAGGATTTTTCGGATTTGGGTTTGATTTAATCCGCCTCATCCTCCGATTAGGGTGGAGGTAATTCCTAGCATTGTTAATAGTGCTGGATCAATAGTTTGTGCTGTTTGTATAATTAGTGCGAATGGGGCAAGTTTTTGTCAAGTAGATAGAATTAGTCCTGTAAGTAAATCTAGTCCTTGTAACACTTCTGGTATTCAGAAGTGTATTGGTGCAAGTCCAATTTTAAGTGCTAGAGCAATCACAAATATTGTACTGGCGATTGGGTTTGATAGGTCATTAATGCTTCATTCCCCTGTTGTTCATGCATTTGTTGTGCTTGCGAACAAGATTATTGCTGCTGCGGTGGCCTGGGTTAGGAAGTATTTTGTTGTTGCTTCTACTGCACGGGGGTGGTGGTGTTGTGCTATTAAAGGGGTGATTGCTAGTGTATTAATTTCTAGGCCTATTCAAGCTAGTAGTCAATGGGAGCTAGCGAAGGTGAGGGTGGTTCCTAGTCCTAGGCTAGATAGTAGAATTGTAAGCACGTATGGGTTCATTGGCGTAGGAAGGGTATTAACCGTCATGTTCGGGGTATGGGCCCGAAAGCTTCGTTAGCTGACTTCGCCTTAGAAGGTGGTGTAGAGGAAGCACCGAGAGTTTTGATCTCTTGAGCATGGGTTCGATTCCCTTCCTTCTAGGAACTGAGGGGATTTTAACCCCTGTAAGTCACTCTATCAAAGTGGTCCTTGGGCTCTCAGGCACAGTTCCTTTATAGTTGTGGGGGTAGTCCTGCTAGTGCAATTGGTAGGGCGGTATGTCACAATACGAAGGCAAGTGTTAAGGGGAGGAAATTTTTTCATACTAGGTGCATTAGTTGATCATATCGGAATCGTGGGTATGAGGCTCGTACTCATAGGAATACAATTGATAGTAATGCAGCTTTAATCATTAAGTTGATCGTTGTAAGTTCAGGGATTATTGGGGTGTGCGAGGCTCCTAAGAATAGTACGGCTGAGAGGGTATTCATTAGGAGAATATTTGAATATTCAGCCAGGAAGAATAGTGCGAATGGTCCTCCAGCATATTCTACGTTGAAGCCAGACACTAGTTCTGATTCTCCTTCCGTTAGGTCGAATGGTGCTCGGTTTGTTTCAGCTAGTGTTGAGATGTATCATATTGCGGCTAGGGGTCAGGCGGGGATTAATAATCAGATGCTTTCTTGGGTGATGTTAAAGGTTTGGAGGGTATATCCTCCTGAAAAGATAATTACCGATAGAAGAATAAGTCCTAGGCTAACTTCATATGAAATTGTTTGGGCCACAGCCCGTAGGGCTCCAATTAGTGCATATTTTGAATTTGATGCTCATCCTGATCCAAGAATTGAATATACAGCAAGGCTGGATAAGGCCAGAATAAACAGAATTCCTAGGTTCAGGTCAGTTACTGGATATGGCATAGGTATAGGTGCTCATAGGGTTATGGCTAGGGTTAGTGCAAGCATTGGGGTGGCCAAGAATAGAAATGGAGAAGATGTAGACGGGCGTACTGGTTCTTTAATAAATAGTTTTACACCGTCTGCAATCGGTTGGAGTAATCCGTATGGTCCTACCACGTTTGGTCCTTTTCGTAGTTGTATATATCCCAATACTTTTCGTTCAACCAGTGTTAGGAAGGCTACTGCTAATAATACCGGCACGATGTATGCTAGGGGATTAATTAGATGGGTTATTAGGATGTTTAGCATAACTGGGAAGAGGATTTGAACCTCTGGTTAAAAGGGCTTAGGCCTTTCGCAATTTACCATGCTCTGCCACCCCAGTATGTCCTTATTTTTGGACGGCTTAAATGGGTTTTTGCCCTCCCTTTAGTTTATTTTATTTGTTTTCATAAATTAGGGGTGGGGCGTACTTTAAGCATGGGCCCCTCTTTTCCGATCCTTTCGTACTAGGAAAAGTGGCTTTTACAGATAGAAACTGACCTGGATTGCTCCGGTCTGAACTCAGATCACGTAGGACTTTAATCGTTGAACAAACGAACCCTTAATAGCGGCTGCACCATTAGGATGTCCTGATCCAACATCGAGGTCGTAAACCCCCTCGTCGATATGGACTCTGGGAGAGGATTGCGCTGTTATCCCTAGGGTAACTTGGTTCGTTGATCGGCTTTATAGCCGGATCATGTTTGGTCAGATGTTCTGTGGCTTAGAGATGTCTCTCTTAGTTTTAGGGAATATTCCCAGTCCACTTGGAGGCTTCTTTTTCCTCCGTGGTCGCCCCAACCGAAGGTAAAATTTCATATTCCACAAAGTTTTTGCTTTTTATTGAGTTGTTTCACGTGGTTGAGCTTTGTACCTTAAGCTCCAAAGGGTCTTCTCGTCTTGTATTATTATACCCGCTTCTGCACGGGTAGATCAATTTCACTGACTGGAAAGGGGAGACAGTTAAGCCCTCGTTTGGCCATTCATACAGGTCTCTATTTAAAAGACAAGTGATTGCGCTACCTTTGCACGGTCAAAATACCGCGGCCGTTATAACTTGTAGTCACTGGGCAGGCTGGACCTCCTATACTTGGCTGTGTTGCAGGAGGCGATGTTTTTGGTAAACAGGCGAGGCTTGTGTTTGCCGAGTTCCTTCCTTTTCTTTTAGTCTTTCCTTTAGGTGCACTCCAGTGTGGGGTTAACGATAATTTGGTTGTGAGTTTTTCTTGATTTTTTTGTAATCCACATTGCTCTCTTGGGTTGAGTTCGTTATTTGCCAATGGTTAGTCCGGTTTGGCTTACACTTGTGCTTGGAGAAGGGCGGGCCTTCTTGTTACTCATTTTAGCATAATCTCTCCCATGGGGGCATGGGCGGGCCTAATATTTTCTAGGGGAGTAAGATTTTTTATCGGTATAATAAACTTTCTTCTGTCTGAGCTTTAACGCTTTCTGTTTGGGTGGCTGCTTTTAGGCCCACTAGAACAGTATGTTTTTTGTATTATGATCTTTATCCTCCTGGGAAGGTTGTGTCCTTTGTTAAAGGGGCTGTACCCCCTTTAACTAACTCTCATAGATATCTCTTGGTGTCTTGCTTATGTATTATTTGATTTGAGGTGTACGAGGCTGAACTTCTATCCATTTCTTAGGCAACCAGCTATCACCAGGTTCGGTAGGTCTGTCACTTCTACCCGGAGCTCTTCCCACTCTTTTGCCACAGAGACGGGTTAGCCCTATAATAGGCTGTCTCGGGGTAGCTCACCTGGTTTCGGGGTTTCAAACTAAAGGTCTCTTTGCTTGGGTATACTGGCTAAATCATGATGCAAAAGGTACAAGGTTGAATCTTTGCTTTTTGGTGCTTATATGGATTATTTCATTTCTCTTTCAGCTTTCCCTTGCGGTACTTTTTCTATTGCTTTAGTGGAACCTTTTCTGTCTCCCATACTAAGGTAAAAGAATGATTTAATTTTTGGTGTCAGGTTTATTTTGTTTTATTTATATTGTTTAGTTATTTAGTGTTTAAGCTAGCTGTTTGGCTCAGGGTGATCCAATTTGCATGGATGTCTTCTCGGTGTAAGTGAGATGCTTGACTAACTCAGCCACGCCCTGGGTTTGGTCCAAGTGCACCTTCCGGTACACTTACCGTGTTACGACTTGCCTCCCCTTGTCGGTGCTTTTGTATTAAATATTTTTAATGCGTTTTGACAGGAGAGAGTGACGGGCGGTGTGTACGCGTCTCAGAGCCGGGTTCAAAGGGACACTCTATTTCCCTTTTACTACTAAATCCTCCTTCAAGCACTATTTCATGGTACATGTTCGTAATATTCTGTGGCAGAAAATGTAGCCCATTTCTTTCCACTTCATGCGCTACACCTCGACCTGACGTTCTGGGTTGTGCCCATTTTGCTTACTTTTGTACCCTTCACAGGGTAAGCTGACGACGGCGGTATATAGGCTGGGGTGGCTAGGAGTGGTGAGGTTAAACGGGGGTTATCGGTTCTAGAACAGGCTCCTCTAGGGGGGTCTGAGACACCGTCAGGTCCTTTGGGTTTTAAGCTGATGCTCGTAGTACCCTGGCGGGCATCTAATTGTATCTGGATGCCTAAGTTTACGGCTGAGCATAGTGGGGTATCTAATCCCAGTTTGTTTCTCAGCTTTCGTGGGGTCAGGTTGGTTTATTAAAGCTACTTTCGTGTTAGGGCTTCGGACTCCTAGAAGCGTATGACGGCCGAGGGGCCATTTGGCTTTATTTTTGTCTATCCTTAACCACCCTTTACGCCGTTATAATATCAACTGGGGTCTCTCGTCTAACCGCGGTGGCTGGCACGAGTTTTACCGGCCCTTTTAACACTAACTGAGTCAAGTTTTCACTTATGGCTTAATGTTTATCACTGCTGAATTCCCTTGGGGGTGTGGCTCGGCCAGGCGTCTTGGGCTAATGTTTGTGCCTGATGCCCGCTCCTCGTCCCCGGGCGGGGGATTGAGGGCATACTCACTGGGTTGCGGATACTTGCATGTGTAAGTTGAGTTATAGCTGATAATAAGGTCGGGACCATGCCTTTGTGCATGCGGAGTTTCTTAGGACTCATCTTAGCATCTTCAGTGCTATGCTTTATATTAAGCTACGCTAGC